TTACACTTAATGGATACATCCCATCTCCTGAAGTATCAAAAACTCCTATACATTTTATACTAAAGTATACCAACTAAAAAGATAAGCTAATAAAGCTAATGGATTCATACCCCATTTATAAAGGTCATGCCCCCTTTTCTTTTTAATTAATAATTTTTATAAATTAATTTTTTATACTATGGTGATAGCGGGGGCTCTTTTATCTATTTCCTCATCATCTTGATTAATTTCTTGAATTGGGTTAGAAATAAACTTAATCTCTATTACTCCATTAATAAAAAATAAATTTACTAAAGCTTCTTCAGAATCTACCATTAAATATTTTATTACCCAAGCTATCGCCTCTTCAATTCTCCTTTTCTCTGTTATTCTGATAACTAACCTAGACCAAGATCTTATTACAACAGAAAGTAGTTTCTCCACACTTATAATCGTAAGAGCCCTGCTAATAAAAATAGGGGCTGCCCCTTTTCACTCTTGACTCCCCGAAGTAATTAGAGGCCTAGATTGAATAATAGCTTTCACTGTTTTAACAGTACAAAAGCTAGCTCCTATGATTCTTATTACTTACAATACTTTAAATATAAATTTTATATTTCTAATTATTTTTATATCGGGGATAGTCGGGAGTCTAATAGGGCTAAATCAAACATGTTTAAAAAAATTATTAGCCTATTCATCGATTAACCATATTGGATGGATACTAGCCTCCTTGATATGCTCATTTTCAACCTGACTAATTTATTATTTTATTTATTGTATTATAAATTTAAATATTATTATTTTTTTTAATAAATTTAAAATTAACTTTATTAATCAATTAAACCAGATATTCCCTTTAAATAAAATGTATAAAATTATATTTATAATAAACTTTTTATCTCTAGGAGGGTTGCCCCCTTTTCTAGGGTTCTTGCCAAAATGAATTTCAGTAAACCAAATGATTAATATTGGAGAACACTCTTTAGCTTTTTTACTTATTATTTCATCATTAATCTCTCTTTTTTTTTATTTACGTCTCACTTTCTCAAGTCTTACCCTTTTAACTTTTGAAAGAAACATTGATTTCAAATCTAGGGGTGCTTCTAGTTACCTTATAACAGTTACTTTATTCATATCATTGTTCTCGTTACCTCTATTCCCTTTTATAAATTTTTTATAAGAATTTAAGTTAAAAAAACTATAAACCTTCAAAGTTTAAATTAGCTACTCAGCTAATTCTTAAATTATAGTCTTAAACACCTTTAAATTTGCAATTTAATATCATAATTGAATATATAATTTTATGGTAAAAGGAAAATCTCCATAAATAAATTTACAATTTATCGCTTTAATCAGCCATTTTACCGAATAAATGATTATATTCTACAAATCATAAAGATATTGGTACTCTATATTTTATCTTTGGAGCTTGGTCAGGGATAGTAGGAACTTCATTAAGATTAATTATTCGAACAGAATTAGGGACCCCAGGAAGGTTAATCGGAGATGACCAAATTTATAACACTATTGTGACTGCACATGCTTTTATCATAATTTTTTTTATAGTTATACCTATTATAATTGGGGGATTTGGTAATTGATTAGTCCCATTAATATTAGGGGCCCCAGATATAGCTTTCCCTCGATTAAACAATATAAGATTCTGACTCCTACCCCCTTCTTTAACATTTTTATTATTAAGAAGAATCATTGATAAAGGAGCTGGTACTGGGTGAACAGTATACCCCCCTTTAGCCTCCAATCTATCTCACGAAGGATCCTCTGTAGACTGTGCGATTTTCAGTCTTCATATGGCGGGTATCTCATCTATCCTAGGAGCTATTAATTTTATCTCTACAATTATAAATATAAACCCTTCAGGAATAAAGCTAGACCGATTAACCCTATTTACTTGAGCAGTAAAAATCACAGCTATTCTATTATTGCTATCTTTACCAGTATTAGCAGGGGCTATTACTATATTATTAACAGACCGAAATATCAACACTACTTTCTTTGACCCTTCAGGGGGAGGAGACCCCATTTTATATCAGCACTTATTTTGATTTTTTGGCCACCCAGAAGTATACATTTTAATCCTACCAGGATTTGGGATAATTTCTCATATTATCAGACAAGAAAGAGGTAAAAAGGAAGCTTTTGGATTACTGGGTATAATCTATGCTATAATAGCAATTGGCCTATTAGGATTTGTAGTATGAGCTCATCACATATTTACAGTAGGAATAGATGTGGACACCCGAGCCTATTTTACATCTGCTACAATAATTATCGCAGTTCCTACGGGAATTAAAATTTTTAGATGGCTCGCCACATACCATGGGTCCCAAATCAGGCTAACTCCTTCCTCTCTATGAGCTATTGGATTCATTTTTCTTTTTACTATAGGAGGTTTAACAGGTGTAATTTTAGCAAACTCATCAATTGATATTATTTTACATGATACCTATTATGTAGTAGCTCATTTTCATTATGTACTCTCTATAGGAGCAGTCTTCGCTATCCTGGGGGGAGTAATCCAATGATTTCCTCTCTTTACAGGACTAACTTTAAACAATAAGTACTTAAAAATTCAATTTCTATCAATATTTATTGGAGTAAATTTAACCTTCTTCCCTCAACACTTTTTAGGGCTAAGAGGTATGCCCCGCCGTTATTCAGATTACCCTGATGCCTACTACCTATGAAATATAATTTCTTCAATTGGAAGAATAATCTCTATAATTAGAATTATTTACTTTATTTTTATCCTATGGGAAGCTTTCACATCTAAACGATTAAATTTAACTTCTCTAAATACCCCAACATCTATCGAATGATTCCAATATTTTCCCCCAGCAGAACATAGTTATGATGAACTTCCTATAGTAACTAATTTCTAAGATGGCAGAATAGTGCAATGGATTTAAGCTCCGTATATAAAGTTTAAACTTTTTTTAGAAATTTCAACCTGAAAAACTCTTTTATTACAAGATAGCTCCTCCCCTTTAATAGAGCAACTAATATTCTTTCATGACCACACTTTATTAATTTTAGTAATTATCACAATTTTAGTGGGACAATTATTAATCTCCATAATTTATAACAGCTTTACGCACCGATTTCTAATTGATGGACAATTAATTGAAATAGTTTGAACAATCCTGCCAGCCTTTATTTTAATTTTAATTGCCCTACCATCCCTTCGTCTCTTATATATTATAGATGAAATCTATAACCCATTATTAACAGTAAAGAGAATTGGCCATCAATGATACTGATCTTATGAATACTCAGACTACCAAAATGTAGAATTCGATTCATATATAATCCCACTATCTGATTTAAAATCTTTTAACTTTCGCCTACTAGATGTTAATAACCGCTTAGTTCTACCTTATAACACTCAAATTCGAATTATTACAACATCTATAGATGTAATTCACTCTTGAACTATCCCTTCTCTAGGAATCAAAATTGATAGAACCCCCGGACGACTAAACCAAACAAATTTTAATATTAACCGGGCAGGACTACTTTTTGGCCAGTGCTCAGAAATTTGTGGTGCTAACCACTCTTTTATACCTATTGTCATCGAAAGAATCCCAGTAATTAAATTTATTAATTGAATTAAAAATATGAATTAAACATTAGATGGCTGAAAGCAAAGCATTGGTCTCTTAAACCATTTTATAGTACCTAGCAATTACTTCTAATGAAAGATTTAGTTAAATTATAACACTAGCTTGTCACGCTTGAGTAGTCATTAAAGACAATCTTTTATCCCTCAAATAGCCCCTTTAAGATGATTATCTATATATTTATATTTCAGAATTTTATTTATAATAATAGCAATTATTGGATACTTTAATTTCTCGTATCTAACTAAAAAAAATTCTATTACCCCCACAATCAACAAAATTAATTGAAAATGATAAATAACTTATTTTCTTCTTTTGACCCTTCCACATTTTCTTTCTTAAGTTTAAACTGAATTAGATCTACTATCATATTTGTATTAATCCCTCCTATATATTGGGTAATCCCCTCTCGCTGAGGAATTTTTTGAAACAAAATAATAAGAACAATGCATCAAGAATTTAAAACATTAATACAATCCTCAAACTTAAAAGGAAGAACTTTAATATTCACTAGTTTGTTCAGTCTTATCCTATTAAATAATTTCTTAGGCCTATTCCCTTATATTTTTACTTCTTCTAGCCATATAAGAATAAATTTAACTCTAAGCTTACCCTTATGGTTAAGTTTCATAATTTATGGATGATTAAATAACACAAAACATATATTAGCCCACTTAGTCCCCCAAGGAGCTCCTAATGCTTTACTGCCCTTCTTAGTAATTATTGAAACAATCAGAAATATCATCCGGCCTGGGGCCTTAGCAGTCCGATTAACCGCAAATATAATTGCAGGACATTTACTTTTAACCCTCCTAGGAAACTCAGGATCGACTATAGGAATAATTATATTAAATATTCTTTTAATTGCTCAACTATTATTATTATTATTAGAATTTGCAGTAGCAATAATCCAATCATATGTTTTTTCTGTACTAGCAGTCCTCTACTCTAGAGAAGTATAAATTAAATGTTAAAAAATCACCCTTTTCACTTAGTAGACAAAAGCCCCTGACCTTTACTTGGTTCACTAAGAACCTTCATTCTTTTAATAGGAATAATTAAATGATTTAGATCAAACTCGCCTAATCTTTTAATTATAGGCCTCTTATTGACTAAACTTATTATATACCAATGATGGCGCGATGTCACACGAGAAGGAACCTACCAAGGGTTACACACCACCAAAGTTACTAAAAACTTACGATGAGGTATAATCTTATTTATTACTTCTGAAATTCTATTCTTTGCTGCTTTTTTTTGAGCTTTTTTTCACTCAAGATTATCCCCTAGTATTGAATTAGGTATATCTTGACCCCCAAAAGGAATTTCAGCCTTTAACCCCCTAGAAATCCCACTACTTAATACTTTAATTTTATTAACTTCTGGTCTAACAATTACTTGAGCCCATCATAGATTAATAGAAAATAATTACACCCAAGCCATCCAAGGATTATTTCTAACTGTCCTTTTGGGATTCTACTTTTCCCTTCTACAAGGATTCGAGTACCTAGAAGCATCTTTTACTATAGCAGATAGAGTTTATGGATCTACTTTTTTTATAACAACAGGGCTCCATGGGCTACACGTAATCGTAGGGTCAAGATTCCTAACAATTTGCTTTTTACGATTATTAATAAATCATTTCTCATCCTCCCATCACTTCGGGTTCGAAGCTGCTGCATGATACTGACATTTTGTTGATGTAGTATGATTATTTCTTTATATCTCAATTTACTGATGAGGGAGATAAAATATTATTTATATAATATAACTATTATATCTAGCTTCCAATTAGAAAATCTAACACTTAGTATAAATAATTAAAATTATTTTATCCCAGCTAATCATTATTATTTTAATCTCAACTATTATAGTAATCTTACTTAATATAATCTCCAAAAAAACTTTTTATGACCGAGAAAAAACCAGACCATTTGAATGCGGGTTTGACCCTAAAAATTTTGCACGCCTACCTTTTTCTCTACATTTCTTCTTAATTGCAATTATTTTTATTATTTTTGACATCGAATTAACCCTCCTTTTACCTATAATTGTAATCAAAAATACCTCTAACTATTGAGCTATTACCTTAACTCTAACAGTGTTTAGTATTATTCTAATCTTTGGGGTATACCATGAAACTCACCAAGGAGCTTTAAATTGATCAAAATAGGATAATAGTTTATAAAAACATTTAATTTGCATTTAAAAAATATCTTACGATTTATCTTAATAAGAAGCAATTATTAAGCCTTTAGTTTCGACCTAAAAATATGGTAGAATACCTACCCTTATTTTAATCAAAACCAAACAGAGGTAAATCATTGTTAATGATTTTATTGAATTAATTATTCTGATTAAAGAGATAAGGAACTCAAAAAAAAGCTTCTAACTTTATTTTAAGCGGAGAATCCCCGTTTTTATCTCATTTATATAGTTTAAATAAAACATTACCTTTTCACGGTAAAATTATATAATTTATATTATAAATATTTAAGAGTAACAACTTCCTAGGTATCTTCAGTACCTTGCTCTTGGTATAAGCTACTTAAATATAAATTTATAATAATAATAATAATTAAAGAAAAAAATAAAATTTTCTTAAAATGATTTAAAGAGTTTAATTGTAAAGCATTAAAATTTTCAACTAATACTATGAAAAGACCCTTTCTTCCGTAATACTCAAGCCACCCTTGATCAAAAGTTTTAAAGTAAAATTTACCCATAAAAAGAAATTTTTGATTTATTAAATAAGAAGCTATAATAGGCAAATTCCACATATACCCTATAAATATAGAAGTACGGTACCATTGAGAAATTTTAGAAGTATAAAAATAAGATATATTATTAAATTCATAACCTAAATACCCCCCAATTAAAATTACATTTAATGTCAGTAATTTCATAAAAGAAGGCAATAAAATAAAATAAGGAGTAATATGTATAACCCATCTTATTATTCTTCCTATAAAAATAACAAAAAAAACTAGCCCTATTATTCCCCTTATTATTAAATAACTATTTTTTTCTCTAACTTGATTTAACCTTACTAAATTAGTCTCCCCAAAAAAAATATAATAAGAAAGACGAAAGGAATAAGAAACAGTTATTCCGATAGATAAATAAAATAAAAAATACAAAAAAATATTATCAACTTGCAATGAAAAAAATTCAACAATTAAATCCTTCGAGTAAAACCCTGCTATAAAAGGAATACCACACAAAGCAAAGTTACTAATATTTATACAAGTACAAGTAAAAGGTATATAAAAAGTAAGACCCCTTATATAACGAATATCTTGACAATTGCCCATACTATGGATAATACTACCCGCACATATAAATAGTAAGGCCTTAAATAAAGCATGCATAATCAAATGAAAAAAAGCTAAATCTCTACCCCCTAAACATAAAATAACAATTATCATCCCTAACTGTCTTAATGTAGAAAGAGCAATAATTTTTTTTAAATCAAACTCAAAATTAGCACAAACCCCTGCCATAAATATAGTTAATAAAGAAATAAATAATAAAAGACACATAAAATTTGCTGAAATTCCTCTTTCAATACGAATAAGAAGGTACACCCCTGCAGTAACTAAAGTAGAAGAATGAACCAAAGATGAAACAGGAGTAGGGGCAGCTATAGCAGCAGGAAGCCAAGAAGAAAAAGGAATTTGGGCTCTTTTTGTTAGAGCAGCTAAAATTATAAAAGAATATAATATTGATATAAAAATATCATTTCTATTTATAGTTAAATAAAATAAAAAATTTCAACTTCCAAAATTAGAACCTAATGCAATAGCCATTAATAACGCAGCATCCCCAATTCGGTTTGATAGTGCAGTTAATATACCTGCATTAAATGACTTTACATTTTGATAGTAGATTACTAAAATATAAGAAACTAATCCTAATAAATCCCACCCTAATAAAATAGTTACTAAATTCAAACTTATAATAGTTAACATTATAGAAAAAATAAATAAAACTACTAAAAAAATAAACCGTTTTAAATTTAAATCTCCTTCTATATAATTCTCAGTATACTTAAAAATTATAGAAGAAATAAATAAAACAAACCCTATAAAAATAAGACTAATTCAGTCAATATAGATTACATATGAAACTAATAAAGAATTTAAATTAGCTAAGTACAGTTCTAAATACAAAGAGTAATCTAAATATAATAAAACTAATCCTGTATAAACTAGAAATATGGAAAAAAATAGAAACCTTCAAAAATTAATTTTACATCTAATTGTTTAAAATGAACTCATATCTTTAACCCCACAAATTAATATTTTTATAAACTATTTAAACAAACTCAAATATAAATTTCTGATTTTAAAAATATTAAATTTAAAGGTACCCAATGTAAAATTAACAGTAAATACTCACGGGGTCTAACAGCCCTAAAAGAAAAAAGACCAGAATACACCTGTCCATGTTGAGTGTAACTATATAAAAATAAGGAATACACAGCGCTATAAAAAGCTAAAAAAAATAAAAAAAATATTAAAATAAGACTGTAAGAAACCAGAGAATTAATTAATAAAATCTCACCTAATAAATTTAAAGAAGGAGGGGCTGCTATTCTAGAAGAGCATAATAAAAACCATAATAAAGATAAATTAGGTAAAATATTAATAAATCCTTTATTTAAAAATAAACTACGACTATGGGTACGCTCATATAATAAGTTAGCTAAACAAAATAGACCTGAAGACCTTAATCCATGGGCTAGCATTAAAACTAAGGCACCCCAAGCCCCCCATAATCTTATAGTTATAATCCCACTTAAAACTAACCCCATATGAGACACAGAAGAATAAGCAATTAATATTTTTATATCTCTTTGACGTAAACATACTAAAGAAATAAACCTTCCTCCAACCAAAGAAATAATAATAATAAATAAATTTATGTGCCCTCCTATAAAAACTATTAATTTTATAACTCGGAATAGTCCGTATCCTCCTAATTTTAATATAACCCCCGCCAATACTATTGAACCTGAGATTGGGGCCTCCACATGCGCCTTAGGCAACCACAGATGAATTAAAAATATTGGGATTTTAACAAAAAAAATTAAATTAAGGCATAAGAATATTAAAAAAGAATTATTATTCCTACTAAAAAAATAAAACTCAAGGCTCCTCAAAGATAAATTTAAATAAAAAAGAAGAATTATTACAGGTAAAGATACTAACATAGTATAAAATAAGAGGTACACTCCAGCATTAATCCGCTCAGGTTGGTACCCCCAACCTAAAACTATAAAAAAAATAGGAACTAGCCTAATTTCAAAAAATAAATAAAAAATGAATATATTCAGAGAACTAAAAGTAATAATAAGACTTAAAATTAATACTAAAATATTTAAAATAAATAAATTAATAAATGTTTTATTGTTATATAAGTTACCTCTTGATACAAACATTAAAACACAAATTCATAAACTAAGACAAATAAGAAAATAAGAAATTAAGTCTAACCCTATAAAATAAGAAATAAACATAATTTTATCAGTAAAAACTGTTATTAATAATATAAAAAATATAATAATAACTAAACTTAAGGCTACTAATCAATAATTTAAAGAAAATAATAGAAGGATTAAACTAAAGATACCTCCTATAATTATTATCATAAAGAATCAAAAATAACTAGTATATCAGACCCATAAGTTCGGATTAATAAAACTAACAAAGAAAGACCTAAAGCCCTCTCGCATACTCTAAAAGTTAAATAAAACATAGAAATAAACCTTTCATACCTAAAATAATTACAATAAAAAAATAATGAAATATAAATAGACAACACTATAAATTCCAATCTTATAAGTATAATAAGAAAATGATTATACTTTAAAATAAAAACCAATAAACCAGACAAAAACAACAAAACTAAAGAATAAATATATAAATATATCATTAACATTATGTTTTAATAATTTAAATAAAATACTGGTCTTGTAAATCAGAAATAAGAAATACTTTTAAAACTTCAGAATAAGATAATTATCCATCTATAGTCTCCAAAACTATTATTTTTATAAACTATATTCTGATATTATTATTATTACCATAAGTTGAATAACAAGAATTATATTTATTTCTTTAAACCACCCTTTAACCTTAGGAGGAATCCTTTTGATACAAACTATTATAACAAGAGTAGCCTCTGGTTTCCTATATTATAATTTTTGATTCGGGTATATTATCTTTTTAGTTATAATCAGAGGTTTATTAATTATATTTATTTATATAACTAGAATTGCCTCCAATGAAAAATTTAAAATACCCAAAATATACCCTATAGCATTAATACTAATTTTAATACCAGTATCCTTTATTTTATTTATAATAATAGACTCTTTAATATCAAATTTAATTAATAATTTAGAACATACCAACATTATATCCCTTACACTAAATAATATATCTCTAAATAAGTTTTATAACCCCCCTTTTCTTTGAATCTCAATAGCGTTAATGATATACCTACTTTTAACTTTATTCGTAATCGTTAAAATTACAGGCACCACTAATGGCCCTTTACGACAAAAATAATGATAAAATTAATTAAATCCTCTCCTATTATTAGTTTAATTAATTCTTCTTTAATTAAACTCCCTACTCCCTCTAATATTACTACAATATGAAATTTTGGAAGGCTCCTAGGGATATGCTTGACCCTCCAAATCATAACAGGATTATTCCTAGCTATGCATTACTGCCCAAATATTGAGCTAGCTTTTAATAGTTTATCACATATTTGCCGTGATGTAAACTATGGATGGCTACTACGTACATTACATGCTAATGGTGCATCAATTTTTTTTATATGCTTATATATACATATTGGACGAGGAATATATTATAATTCCTTTATTTTAATAGAAACCTGATTAATTGGTACAACTATTTTTTTTATTACAATAGCTACAGCCTTTTTAGGATATGTACTACCCTGGGGCCAAATATCCTTCTGAGGTGCCACAGTAATTACTAATATAGTCTCCGCAATTCCTTACCTAGGAACAATAATTGTACAATGATTATGGGGAGGTTTCGCAGTAGATAACGCTACCTTAAATCGATTCTTTACCCTTCATTTTATCTTACCTTTCATTATTATCGCTCTTGTAATTATCCATTTAATAATGCTGCATCAAACAGGGTCAAACAACCCTCTTGGAAGAGTAAGAAAGATAGACATAATCCCTTTTCATCCTTATTTTACATTAAAAGACTTAATTGGGATAATTATAGTATTATTTTCTTTAACAATATTAACTCTACAGTATCCTTATTTACTTGGAGATCCAGATAATTTTATTCCTGCAAATCCTATAGTTACCCCTATTCATATTCAGCCAGAATGGTATTTCTTATTTGCTTATGCTATTCTTCGGTCTATCCCAAGAAAACTTGGGGGGGTAATCGCCTTAGTAATATCTATTGCCATTTTATACTTCTTACCTTTCTTACAAAAAAATAAATTTTTAAGAAATGCTTTTTACCCCTTAAATAAAATCATTTTTTGAAGACTACTAGCCATCCTACTTCTTCTAACTTGAATTGGGGCCCGTCCTGTAGAGGACCCTTATATTTTAACTGGCCAAATTCTAACTATTATTTATTTTTTATATTTCCCTGCTAACCTCATAATTAATAAAATATGAGACAGACTAATCTTTATAAAATAAATTAGTTAATGAACTTGTATAAGTATATATTTTGAAAGTATAAAAAAGAATAAAATTTCTATTAACTTGTACTAAAAAAAATTAACTAAATAATTAGAGTTAAAATTACTATTGTAACTCTAAAATAAAACACCAATAAATTTAAAGAAACAGGTAAATAACTTTTTCAAGCTAAATTTATTAGTTTATCATAACGATACCGCGGAACACTCCCACGCACCCAAATTCAAAAAAATAAAATTAATAATAAATTTATATAAGAAATAACTACCCTCAAGTTACCCCCTAAAAAAATAAACACACAAATTATCGCCGAAAATAAAATTCTTGTGTACTCTGCTAAAAAAATTAATGCAAATAGCCCTCTTCTGTACTCCACATTAAACCCTGAAACAAGCTCAGATTCACCTTCTGCAAAATCAAAAGGAGAACGATTTGTCTCAGCCAATAAAGAAATAATTAGTATACACCTAAGAGGAAAAAACGAAAATAAAAACCAAATATTCTCCTGGTACTTAACTAAATCTTTAAAATCAAAACTATTAATAAAAAATAAAAAAGATAGAATAATTAAAATTAATCTTACCTCATAAGAAATCATCTGAGCAACTGAACGAAGTCTACCTAATAAAGCATAGTTAGAATTAGAAGATCATCCAGATAATATAACAGTGTAAACTCTTAAACTAGACACACATAATATAAATAATATAGAATAATAAAAAACTAAGCTTAATCCTAAAATAGGAATACATGCCCATAATAATAATGCAAAAATAAAATTTATTACTGGTGATAAATAAAATAAAATTAAATTAGAAATAAGAGGAAAAGACTGTTCTTTTGAAAATAACTTAATAGCATCTCTGAAAGGCTGTAATAGCCCTATAAAGCCAACCTTATTAGGACCTTTTCGGATATGAATATACCCTAAAATTTTACGTTCAAATAAAGTAAAAAAAGCAACTCTAATTAAAACTCCAATTAATATAATCACCCCACATAATAAAACCATAAAAACATCCTTATACAAGTATTATTTGTAAACCTTACATATAAAGATCCTAAATCTATCGCACTACTCTGCCAAAATAACCTATTATTAATGATATTCTTAAATAAATTTATTAAATATCTACTTGGTCCTTTCGTACTAAAACAAATCATTTTTATAGAGATAGAAACCAACCTGGCTCACGCCGGTTTAAACTCAGATCATGTAAAATTTTAAAGGTCGAACAGACCTAAAATATAAAGCAGCTACACCAAATTTTTATTTTAAATCCAACATCGAGGTCGCAATCTTTTTTTTCGATTTGATCTCTAAAAAAAAATAACGCTGTTATCCCTAAGGTAATTTAATCTTATAATCTAAAAACAAAGGATCAATTAATCATAAATAAATGTTAAAATATAAAAAAAGTTAATTTTATTTTTCAATCACCCCAATTAAATAAATTTAAGATATTTAAATATTAATTACTAATTAAATAAAATATATTAACCTATCAAACTCTATAGGGTCTTCTCGTCTTCTATAAATATTTAAGCTTTTTAACTTAAAAATAAAATTATACATTTTAAATAGAGACAGTATATTTCTCATTAAACCTTTCATACAAGCTCTTAATTAGAGAACAAATGATTATGCTACCTTTGCACGGTCAAATTACCGCGGCCATTAAATAAATCATTGGGCAGGTTAGACTTTAAAATATAGCCAAAAAGACATGTTTTTAATAAACAGGTGAAAATAATATTTGCCGAGTTCCTTTAACTAATCTAAACAATATTTTAAATAAATAAAAATAAATATACTAATTTTATCATTTTAACAAAATTTTTTTAATTAAAAATTTCTTTTAAATAAAAAATATAAATAAAATAAAAATCATATTATAATCAAATTTAGTTATAAAACACTATAAAAATTTTAAACTACTAATCCTACTTAATTTAATTAATACAATATTTATATTATATAAATACAAAATAAAGCTCATCCCCTATTTTATTAAATCCTACTATTACACAATTATGAACTAAAAATAGTAATAAATAAAATTAAAATTTAATTTTATCTTTAAAAATCAGATATATTTAAAATCGAATAACGTTTCATCTCTATAATTATATTAATAATATTTATTTAACAATAAAAATTGTATAATTATAACTCTTTTAACTTCGGAAAATTTAAATAATTAAATTAAACTTAATAAACCCTGATACGCAAGGTACAAAACCCCATTTTTCTTTAAGAAAATTTAAATATTTCTTTTACAATACTAATTAACTATTATAAAAAATATTTTTTCAATTAAAATTAATAAAATAAAATTATTTTCTTTAAAAAATTAAATAAATAAATCAACAATAAACAATAATATTATAATTATCAAATTATACTAATTAAAGTAATCTTTTTAATGTAAATAAAATGCTTTAAATTAAGCTTTAATCTGTTTCTAGAAACACTTTCCAGTACCTCTACTATGTTACGACTTATTTCACTTTAAAGTGAAAGCGACGGGCGATATGTACATATTTTAGAGCTTAAATCATTTCTCAAATAAATAAAAAATTACTTTTAAATCCAATTTCAATTAAATACTACAACTTAAAATCCAAAAATAGAATTACTGTAGCCCATCTCTTCTTATCTATAAACTATATCTTGACCTGAATTTAAATCAAAAAATTACCTGAATATTAAAAATTTATTTAAAATATTCAAACTACAGCGATATACAAATTTAAAAAATAAGTAAATTTAATCGTGGAATATCAATTATAGGACAGGCTCCTCTAAATAGACTAAAATACCGCCAAAATATTTAATTTTCAAGAATAAAACTAATACTAATTTAGTATACACATTTATATATTTTATAATAGGGTATCTAATCCTAGTTTTAAAAAAAAATTTTATAGCCTCATTCTAAATAAAAAGATTATAAATATTTAAAATTTCACCTAATAAATAATTATACTCACTTATAAAATCAATTAACTAGTACTAATAAATTTTTATTGTATAATTTGTATAACCGCAACTGCTGGCACAAATTAAGTTTATACTAACATAATTACTAACTCTTAATTTCTTAAATAAATTAAAAATAACTACTGCAATTTTAATTAACAAAATTATTTAAATTTATTTATTTTTAATACTAAAATTTACATTTAAAATAAAATTAAATAAAAATTCAAGGTCATTTATCCTTTACGAAAAAAAGAAGTAAATAACATAAAAAATCTTTTCTGCCCGATGAAAATATTTAAGAGTAGGCTAATTTTAATTAACAGCTCTAACCTGCCTCCCTTGACTAAATAAATTTAATTTTAAGTAAATAATTCTATTCTTACTAAAATATTTATCTAGATTTTAAAAACTAAAAATATACCAACTATCAAACTAAAAGTTCAAATTTAACATTTTTAGTTTAATTTTACTTATTATAACTTTAATTATAGAATGCCTGACAAAAGGACCCCCTTGATGAGGGGAAAAATATAGATTTTCTATTTCTATAAAATACTATAGTCAATTCAAATTTTCTCAATCCAGGCCCCAATACCCAAACTCAAACTAGAAATACTATAGCACAATTCAAATTTTCTCAATCCAGGCCCCAATACCTAAACTCAAACTAGAAATACTATAGCACAATTCAAATTTTCTCAATCCAGGCCCCAACACCCAAACTCAAACTAGAAATACTATAGTCAATTCAAATTTTCTCAATCCAGGTCCCAATACCTAAACTCAAACTAGAAATACTATAGTCAATTCAAATTTTCTCAATCCAGGCCCCAATACCCAAACTCAAACTAGAAATACTATAGTCAATTCAAATTTTCTCAATCCAGGCCCCAATACCCAAACTCAAACTAGAAATACTATAGTCAATTCAAATTTTCTCAATCCAGGTCCCAATACCTAAACTCAAACTAGAAATACTATAGCACAATTCAAATTTTCTCAATCCAGGCCCCAATACCTAAACTCAAACTAGAAATACTATAGCCAATTCAAATTTTCTCAATCCAGGTCCCAATACCTAAACTCAAACTAGAAATACTATAGAGATTTAGAGATATGGAAGATTTAGAGATGCTTAAAACCTAAATTTTAGTATGGAAGATTTAGAAATGCTTAAAACCCAGATTTAGAGATATGGAAAATTTAGAAATACTTAAAATCCAGATTTAGAGATATGGAAGATTTAGAAATATGGAAGATTTAGAAATGCTTAAAACCCAGATTTAGAGATATGGAAGATTTAGAGATATGGAAGATTTAGAAATGCTTAAAACCCAGATTTAGAAATATGAAAGATTTAGAGATATGGAAGATTTAGAGATGCTTAAAACCTAAATTTTAGTATGGAAGATTTAGAAATGCTTAAAACCCAGATTTAGAGATATGGAAAATTTAGAAATACTTAAAATCCAGATTTAGAGATATGAAAGATTTAGAAATATGGAAGATTTAGAAATGCTTAAAACCCAGATTTAGAGATATGGAAGATTTAGAGATATGGAAGATTTAGAAATGCTTAAAACCCAGATTTAGAAATATGGAAGATTTAGAGATATGGAAGATTTAGAGATATAGAAAATTTAGAAATATAGAAAATTTAGAGATATAGAAAATTTAGAGATATGGAAGATTTAGAAATGCTTAAAACCCAAATTTTAGTATAGAAAATTTAGAAATATGGAAGATTTAGAGATATGTAAGATTTAGAAATATGGGGATTTAGGAATGCTTAAAACCCAAATTTTAGTATGGGAGATTTAGAAATGCTTAAAACCCAGATTTAGAGATATGGAAGATTTAGAAATATGAAAGATTTAGGGATACTTAAAATCCAGATTTTAGTATGGAAAATTTATAAATATGGAAGATTTAGAAATACTTAAAATCCAGATTTTAGTATAGAAGATTTAGAGATATGGGAGATTTAGGAATGCTTAAAACCCAGATTTTGATATGGAAGATTTAGAAATATGAAAGATTTAGGAATGCTTAAAACCCAGATTTAGAAATATGAAAGATTTAGAAATGCTTAAAACCCAAATAAAATGTAAAAGATTTAGAAATAACTTTTTTTAGTACAATTTATTAATTAAATTTTTAACTAATTTTAATTAAAATATAAACTTATACTGAAAATTTGAATTGTGCTATAGTATTTCTA